AGAACAAGTAATTGCCGAAATTCGGGCGGGAACATACACTTTGAATTTTAAGGAGAGGGTTCGAAAACACATTTATTCGGACTCTGAAGGAGAAATGCACTGGAGTACCGATGTGTACCATGCGCCGGAATTTACATATAGTAAAGTCCACCTCTTACCAAAAACAAGTCATTTATGGATATTATCAGGAGGTTCATGCGGATCCGGTCTAGTTTCTTTTTCACTCTACAAGGATCAAGATCAATTGAGCATTCATTATCGTTCTGTCGAACGAAGATACGTTTCCAGCCTCTCGATGAATAATGATCAAGTGCGGCATCAATTAGTTAGTTCAGATTTTTCTGATAAAAAAGAAGATGGGATTTCTGATTATTCGGGATTTAATCGAATCATCGGTATTGGTCATTGTAATCTCATACATGCTGTCATTCTCCCCGAGAATTCGGATTTATTGGCAAAAAGACGAAGAAATCGATTTCTCATTCCATTCCAATCGATTCAAGAACAAGAGAAAGAACTAATGCCCCATTCAGGTATCTCTATTGAAATACCCATAAAGGGTGTTTTCCGTAAAAATAGTATTTTTGCTTATTTCGACGATCTTCGATACAGAAGAAAGAATTCAGGAATTACTAAATATGGCACTATAGGGGCGCATTCAATCGTCAAAAAGGAGGACTTGATTGAGTATCGAGGTCGAGGAAGCAAAAAAATTAACCCAAAATACCAAATGAAATTTGATCGCTTTTTTTTCATTCCCGAGGAAGTGCATATTTTACCCGAATCTTCTTACGTAATGGTACGGAATAATAGTCTCATTGGAGTAGATACACGAATCACTTTAAATAGAAGAAGCCAAGTGGGTGGATTAGTCCGAGTAGAGAGAAAAAAAAAAAGAATTGAACTGAAAATTTTTTCTGGGGATATCTATTTTCCCGGAGAGGCGGATAAAATATCCCGACACAGTGGCATCTTGATACCGCCCCCAACGGAAAAAAAAAAAATTAAGGAATCAAAAAAGTTGAAAAAATGGATTTATGTCCAACGGATCACACTTACCAAGAAAAAGTATTTTGTTTTGATTCGGCCCGTAGTCACATATGCAATGGCGGACGGTATAAATTTAGCAACACTTTTCCCCCAGGATTCGCTGCGGGAAAAGGATAATACGCAACTTCGAGTTATCAATTATATCCTTTATGGAAAGGGCAAAACCACTCGGGGGATTTCGGACACAAGTATTCAATTAGTTCGGACTTGTTTAGTCTTGAATTGGGACGAAGACAAAAAAAGTTCTTCCGCCGAGGAGGTCTGCACTTCTTTTGTTGAAGTAAGTACGAATGGTATGATTCGAGATTTCCTAAGAATCGACTTAGTGCAACCCCATATTTCGTATATGAGAAAAAGGAATGGTCCGTCAAGTTCAGGATTGATCTCTGATAATGGTTCAGATCGTACCAATATTAATCCGTTTTACTCCCTTTATTTCAAAGCAAGGGTTCAACAATCACTTAGCCAAAATCAAAGAACTCTTCATACGTTGTTGAATAGAAATAAGGAATGCCAATCTTTGATAATTTTGTTATCATCTAATTGTTTTCGAATGGGTCCATTCAACGATATCAAATATCATAATGTGATAAAGCAATCAATTCACATTCCTAAGGGTTCTCTAATTCCAATTAGGAATTCGTTGGGACCCCTAGGAACAGTCCCTCAAATTGCGCAAATTGCGAATTTTTATTCATTTTACTATTTAATAGCTTATAATCCGATTTCGCTAACTAAATATTTGAAACTTGACAATTTAAAACAGACTTTTCAAGTATGTAAATTTTATTTAATGGACGAAAACGGGAGAATTTATAATACGGATCCAGACAGTAAGATCGTTTTGAATGCATTTAATTTGAATTGGTATTTTCTCCATCCTAATTATTGTGAGGAAATGCCCACAATAATTAGTCTTGGGCAGTTCATTTGTGAAAATGTATGTATAGCCACAAACGGACCACACCTAAAATCGGGTCAAGTTTTAATTGTTGAAGTTTCCTCTGTAGTAGTAAGATCAGCTAAGCCCTATTTGGCTACTCCGGGAGCAACTGTTCATGGGCATTATGGAGAAATCCTTTACGAAGGAGATACATTAGTTACATTTATATATGAAAAATCGAGATCTGGTGATATAACGCAGGGTCTTCCAAAAGTAGAACAAGTGTTAGAAGTGCGTTCGGTTGATTCAATATCGATGAACCTAGAAAAGAGAGTTGAGGGTTGGAATGCACGTATAACAAGAATTCTTGGAATTCCTTGGGGATTCTTGATTGGTGCTGAACTAACTATAGTGCAAAGTCGTATCTCTTTGGTTAATAAGATCCAAAAGGTTTATCGATCTCAGGGGGTGCAAATCCATAATAGGCATATCGAAATTATTGTACGTCAAATAACATCAAAGGTGTTGGTTTCAGAAGATGGAATGTCTAATGTTTTTTTACCCGGCGAACTTATTGGATTGTTACGAGCGGAACGAACGGGGCGCGCTTTGGAAGAAGTGATTTGTTATCGAGCTATCTTATTGGGAATAACGAGAGCATCTCTGAATACTCAAAGTTTTATATCTGAAGCAAGTTTTCAAGAAACTGCCCGAGTTTTAGCAAAAGCGGCTCTCCGGGGTCGGGTCGATTGGTTGAAAGGCCTAAAAGAGAACGTTGTTCTGGGGGGGATGATCCCCGTTGGTACCGGATTCAAAGGATTAGTGCACTGTTCAAGGCAGCGTAACAATAGTGTTTTGGAAAGACAAAAAAATACTTTATTCGGGGGGGGTGAGAGATATTTTATTACACCGCAGAGAATTATTTGATTTTTGCATTTCAAAGACTTTACTTTACGTGATACATCCGAACAATCATTGGGAGGATTTAATAAGTCCTATTTAATAAGTCCTAAGGGCGGGATTCTTTTACCTATTTGTGATCCTTTGATTTTTGAATGATAAGATAAGAAAGATAATAACTAATAGAAAGTAATAAATGGCCTAGGTCGTGTATCAATGGTCAATCTCTGGTAGAAGAGAAGGTTCCCTCGGAACAATTATTTATTTCAGGGCACTTCGTCTCTTTTTTGTTTAAAAAAAAGAGGAAGGATGGGGAGAAATGACAAGAAGGTATTGGAATATCAATTTGGAAGAGATGATGGGAGCAGGAATTCATTTTGGCCATGGTACTAGGAAATGGAATCCTAGAATGGTGCCCTATATCTCTGCAAAACATAAAGGTATTCATATTACAAATCTGACTCGAACTGCTCGTTTTTTATCAGAAGCTTGTAATTTAGTTTTTGATGCAGCAAGTAGGGGAAAACAATTCTTAATTGTTGGTACCAAAAATAAAGCTGCGGATTTAGTAACACGAGCTGCACTACGGGCCCGGTGCCATTATGTTAATAAAAAATGGCTTGGTGGTATGTTAACGAATTGGTCCACTACAGAAACGAGACTTCATAAGTTCAGGGATTTGAGAACAGAACAAAAGACGGGGGGACTCAACCGTCTTCCAAAAAGAGATGCTGCTATCTTGAAGAGACAATTATCACGTTTGCAAACATATCTGGGTGGGATTAAATATATGACGAGGGTGCCTGATATTGTAATCATCGTTGATCAGCAAGAAGAATATACGGCTCTTCGAGAATGTATCACTTTGGGAATTCCAACAATTTGTTTAATCGATACAAATTGTGACCCCGATCTTGCCGATATTTCGATTCCAGCAAACGATGACGCTATAGCTTCAATCCGATTAATTCTTAACAAATTAGTATTTGCAATTTGTGAGGGCCGTTCTAGCTATATACGAAATCCTTGATTAATAATAAGATAAATAAATTTTTTTAGTAACTACATAGGTTTATGGAATCAGTTACTCTTCTTGAATCGCACAAAAGAAATAAAAAAAACAACTGCGGATATTATGTGATTGGCGGGGATTCAAAATAGATAATTCGAATTCAAGTAGACAAGTCGAAAAAGGGAGGGTTGAATCAAAATAATTCCTTTTAAAGTTCTATTTCTGTCAGAGGGCAATATGAATGTTATATCATGTTCCATCAACGCACTAAAAGGGTTATACGATATATCCGGTGTGGAAGTAGGCCAACATTTTTATTGGCAAATAGGGGGTTTCCAAGTTCATGCTCAAGTACTTATTTCTTCTTGGGTTGTAATTGCTATTTTATTGTGTTCAGCACTTATAGCTGTTCGCAATCCACAAACCATTCCGAATCCCGGTCAAAATTTCTTTGAATATGTCCTAGAATTCATTCGAGACGTGAGCAAAACTCAGATTGGAGAAGAATATGGTCCATGGGTTCCCTTTATTGGAACTATGTTTCTATTTATTTTTGTTTCTAACTGGTCAGGTGCTCTTTTACCTTGGAAAATCATACAGTTACCTCATGGGGAGTTAGCTGCGCCTACGAATGATATCAATACTACCGTGGCTTTGGCTTTGCTCACGTCAGTAACATATTTCTATGCAGGTCTTTCTAAAAAGGGATTAGGTTATTTCAGTAAATATATTCAACCAACTCCAATTCTTTTACCCATTAATATTTTAGAAGATTTCACAAAACCCCTATCACTTAGTTTTCGACTTTTCGGGAATATATTAGCTGATGAATTAGTAGTTGTTGTTCTTGTTTCTTTAGTACCTTTAGTGGTTCCGATACCTGTCATGTTCCTTGGATTATTTACAAGTGGGATTCAAGCTCTTATTTTTGCAACTTTAGCTGCGGCTTATATAGGCGAATCCATGGAGGGCCATCATTGACTAGTTTTCGAAATAGTCTCTTTTTTTTTAGTTTAGGATAACGCAATGGTATGCGTAACTCAAGATAATATACTTAGGAAACATCAATACAGAAATAGAAATAAATACGAAATATACAACTAAGAGTCATAGAAAAAAATTACGAGATTGGGGAATTCTAAAAAAAAGGAAAGA